GAGTAATCTCTTAATTTTTATTTAAATGGCAGTTCCAAAAAAACGTACTTCTGCATCAAAAAAGCGTATTCGTAAAAATATTTGGAAAAGGAAGGGATATGGGACAGCGTTAAAAGCATTTTCCTTAGGGAAATCTCTTTTTACCGGGAATTCAAAAAGTTTTTTTGTGCGAAAAAAAAAGAAATAAGTAATAAAACGTTGGAATAATCTGAATCGACTTGACTCAAAAAATTGACTCATTTCGAAAATAAAATTAATGAATTCCATTACCTATTGAGTTAATCAATATGAAATGGAATTCGCTCCGCTCTTAGAATATGTATAATAAGAATTCTTCTGTTTACCTTACTCAATTCAAAAAAAATCAAAAACACTTAGTGAAGAAAGTCTGGATAAATAATGTATCAATTTTGAATGATACAAAATAGGTTTTTTTTTTCTTTTGGATTCATTAAGAAAATGGATTTTTTTTGAGTTCTATCCTATTAATTGATAATAAATAAAACTATCTAGTTTTAAAGAGTTCAAGTTGAGGAGAGTATAAAATACACGAAAATAGTAATAAAACTAAGACCCTAAACTAAAATAATGAACCTTCAAATACCTATTTGAACTAATTTTTATTCATCCAGTTGAATCTTTCCTAAAAAATATTGCAACCAATTGAATTCTTAAATCTAGACGATTGCTTATTCATAGGCTATTATGAGTTCAAGACAAGCCGCTATGGTGAAATTGGTAGACACGCTGCTCTTAGGAAGCAGTGCTAGAGCATCTCGGTTCGAGTCCGAGTGGCGGCATGCCATCTTCTAAAAAAACTAAAGAGATCCTATAATGAATTCAATTCCTGATTTCTTGTAATTAAAGAACTCCTCTTTTTTAAAATTTTTATGATATTTTCAACCTTAGAGCATATATTAACTCATATTTCTTTTTCGATCGTTTCAATTGTAATTACAATTCATTTGATAACCTTTTTAGTCGATGAAATCATAAAACTCTACGATTCGTCCGAAAAGGGCATGATAATGACTTTTTTCTGTATAACAGGATTATTAGTTACTCGTTGGATTTATTCGGGACATTTTCCACTAAGTAATTTATATGAATCATTAATCTTCCTTTCATGGAGTTTCTCCCTTATTCATATAGTTCCGTATTTCAAAAAAAATCAAAATTTTTTAAGCACAATAATCGGCCCAAGTGCTATTTTTACCCAAGGCTTTGCTACTTCAGGTCTTTTAACTGAAATACACGAATCTACAATATTAGTACCCGCTCTTCAATCCGAGTGGTTAATAATGCACGTAAGTATGATGATATTGGGCTATGCAGCCCTTTTATGTGGATCATTATTATCAGTAGCACTTCTAGTCATTGCAGTTAGAAAAAACAGAAAGTTTTTTTTTACAAGTAATCATTTATTAAATTTAAATGGGTCATTTTTCTTTGGTGAAATCGAATACATGAATGAAAGAAGCAATGTTTTACAAAATACTTCTTTTTTTTCTCCGAAGAATTATTACAGGTCGCAATTTATTCAACAATTGGATTATTGGAGTTATCGGGTTATTAGTCTAGGATTTATCTTTTTAACCATAGGGATACTTTCTGGAGCAGTATGGGCTAACGAAGCATGGGGATCATATTGGAGTTGGGACCCAAAGGAAACTTGGGCATTTATTACTTGGATCGTATTCGCGATTTATTTACATATTCGAACCAATATAAAATGGAAGGGTATAAATTCCGCAATTGTGTCGTCTATTGGCTTTCTTATAATTTGGATATGCTATTTTGGGGTCAATCTATTAGGAATAGGGCTACATAGTTATGGTTCATTTACATTAACATCTAATTGAATTCAAAAGGATTCAAAAAAGACTCTTACGAATACGAATAGAAAAGTGTACAGTGCATATAAGATAAAAAAAACTTTGTGTGAACTGATGAGAACCCTGTGAATCAAATATTGTAGTGATTCACAGGGTTCGCGCCGATTCAAATTCATTTTTTTACTTAACTTAAGAGAAGAAGAAAAAGCCTTCTTTTTTTCATTGTACAACGAACGATTAAAAAAAAAATCATAGGATTTTTTCTTTTTTTTTTTTTTTATTCATCAAAACTATCTATAAAAAGAATTAGATAGAATAACTTCGACCTTGTCAACTGATAGTGAAAGAACAAAATCGGGGTACATACCAATACCTAGTATGGGTAAAAAGATAGAGATTGAAAGAAATAACTCTCGCGGTCCAGAATCAAAAAAATAAGAGTTTGGAGCATTAAATATCTTGTATCCATAGAACATCTGGCGTGACATAGATAATGAATAAATAGGAGTTAATATCATTCCAATTGCCATTACAAAAGTAATTAGTATTTTTGGCATTAAAAGGTATTTTTGACTGGTAATTAGTCCAAAAAATACTATTAATTCGGCAACAAAACCACTCATACCTGGTAATGCAAGGGAGGCCATCGAAAAGCTACTGAACAT